ATTGCAGGTAATGCCAGAATTTTCGATTTTGTGAGGATCAATCAAATAAGGTTTTCATTAGAAAAAGATTCTATAAAAGCAATGATAAATAGATACTAATAGAGCAAGAAAAGAAGGAAATAAAAAAACATAGTATAGAAAAGATATCCAAAATGATATAGAAATCACTATCCTACCCTTAGTTTTTATTTCCTTAATTTAATATTGAATTGGTTTTTATTTCCTTAATTTAATTGAATTTCGTTTGATTAGAGCAAAGTTCCTTAAAAACCTCTGCCTTTTTTAAAATATCCTGAACAGTTCCTGTAGGCTGAGCGCCTTTTTCAAGGAAATAGAGAATAGCGGGAACGTTTAAATAAGTTTGATTCTTGATCGGATCATAAAAACCCACTTTCCGAAGATCTCTTCCTTCTCTTCGGGATCGAACATCAATTGCAACGATTCGATAGACGGCTCATCGGGATAGATGTAGATGAAAAAGAACCCCCCCCTAGAACCGTATAGGAAGTTTTCTCCTCGTACGGCTCGAGAAAAAATGATTCGAAGTTTTGTCTATGGATAAAATTCTAATAAATAGTAAAGGAATCCGTAAAAGAAATTAGCCTAAAATTTAACTCATAGTCATTTTTTTTTAGCTTCCTTCCTGAAAACTAAAAAATCATTTGTACTCATAACTCAAGTTCAATAATTCTCAAATATATTAAAGAAAATTAAGATATTTTTTTATTGAGTGGTCTTTAACCCCCCTTTTTTGTCTCGTTGAAAATCTATTTGGATTCTTTATTCGGATCTGTGAGACAATTGAAGCGGTGTTTCCTTGTTCTGGGATCCTTTATCTTTGTTTTAAATCATTGGGTTTAGACATTACTTCGGTGCTTCTTAATCCTTTCAAAATGGTAGCAACATACCCCTTTTGTGATTTCTTTCTATCAAAGAATCATACCGACGGTTGATTCGTGCGCGATACACTGTGGATCGAAAAAGTTTTTGCGGTTCCAACAATTTTTTTGAATTGAAAATTTGCTCGAATCGGATTCTTTCGATTTCTATATCGAAGATATACTTACGAAGTTGTTCCAATTTATTGATTGGCATTAACCCTAGATCGTTGCCCCTGAGAAATTAATAAATACTTTCTACTCGAGCTCCATCATGAACTATTTACATTACAACCCAATAAAAAAAGAAGGGTTCTAGTAGAATAGAACAAACGACGTCGAGCCAAGAGCACCTTCATTCCTATATAAAAAAAAATGGTGGATGTAAGAATAAGAATCCACACCGGATCGTGTCCTTCAAGTCGCACGTTGCTTTCTACCACATCGTTTTAAACGAAGTTTTACCATAACATTCCTCTAATTTGGAACCAGTATGGAATTGATTCAATTATGGAATCATGAATAGTCATTGGTTCAGTCGGTACAGAGACATAGTCATTTATATTTTTTCTTAGCTACATAGATAATAATAGATAATAAAGATTTTTCTGAAGAAATCTTAGCAAGACCTGGGCTTTTTTTGTATGAACGCAACTTTTTTCTATAAATCTCTATCTCAAAAAAATATCTAACAGAAATATCCAGAAATCAAAATATAGAAATAACATAACTAACAGAAATAACACGAATAAAGAAATTCTATTTGACTCTGTCTGTTCAAGTGACTCAATAAGATAGACTGACCCATTTCCAACTTCCTAAAGATTCAACCCATAAGGAATCATTACAAATCTTGATAATTGAAAAAGTTTCCTACTTCGACATCATTATTTGAGTCAAGTTTTACTTTTTACAGTAAAGACTACATTTGATTATCATAAGAAATAAATATTTCTGTTTCTTTTCGAATAGAATTGTCAATGATTTAAAGCAAATAAGCTAAATAGATCGAACAATAAAAAGAAATATCATTGTTAAATATTTAAATTTGAATATTTTAGGGATGCAAATTATTTTTCACAAAAATAGAAAGACTATTGTCACTGAATATAGGATAACAATACATACCTATAGGCTAAGCACTTCCTGGTTTTATATGTATTTTCATATTTTGTTTAACCTGAGGTTAAGTAATCTTTCTGCAACTGTGATATATGTCCCATCTTATCTTTATCTGGATTACAAAAGGATTCAGTTACATTTGCATGTCATTTGAACTCAATTTAGTTCAGTTTGTGAAAAAATGAGATATGATTCCGAAAAGAATCATTCAAAATAAAAAAAGAAAGAAGAATAATATTCTATACAATAATATTCTATACAATATTAGACCTTGAAACAGAACCTTGTTGAACAAAAAAGATGTATTCGGATACAATGGATATGCTCTGGGACGGAAGGATTCGAACCTCCGAATAGCGGGACCAAAACCCGTTGCCTTACCACTTGGCTACGCCCCATTTCTATTTTTATTCGACACTAATAATAATACTAATAAAGAATAATATTGGTATTAAGTGTTCGTCAATTCCAGTCCAACTATCTATAGACTAGAGAAAATCTTTCTTCTTTATAGAATATATTATAGATTCGTGCTAGGATTTTGACATGTGTATATCTAGAATTCAACTGAATTTATTGATCATTACATATAATTCAATTAAGATATTGTATGAAAGTATGATTTCTTCTATTCTCCTTTGAGGATTGGAGGATTTTTGATTGAGCGGAAAAAGAAGGATTTTTTTGTCTACCTTACTTTCTTCATTTTTCCTTATATCAATAACTCAATCAAAATGCAATTATCTCGACGAACAAAATGTCTGTTATGCTTAATATCTTTAGTTTGATCTGTCTTAATTCTACCCTTTATCCGAGTAGTCTTTTCTTCGCCAAATTGCCCGAAGCCTATGCTTTTTTGAATCCAATCGTAGATGTTATGCCAGTCATACCTCTGTTCTTTTTTCTTTTAGCCTTTGTTTGGCAAGCTGCTGTAAGTTTTCGATAAGATCTTGAATACTATCCTAGAAAATTCATGATTTATTCGATAAAAATTATAACAATTGATAAGATCAAATAAGTCTGGGAGTATGAACCTTCAATTCAAACATTGAAATTCTTGGATAGCCGCGAGAAATTCCGCTCGCCCCATTTCCCGATTCTAATCCTTTTTCCGGCGAAAGGCCTTATTAGGTTAGGGTCCCTTAGAATATCTAATTGTGGGTATGAAAGTGATTTGTGGTAATCAAAGACTCTTATTACAAATTTCAACTTCATTTGAATTTCTGAACATTCTTTTCTATTTCTAGAATTCATTTCTTGGTGTCAAAATAGGATATGTGATATAAAAATGGAGGATCTATTATCTTTTCTCGTTTTTCTTTTTCAAAAAATGATCTTGGAGGTTGTGTAATGCTTACTCTCAAACTTTTCGTTTACACAGTAGTAATATTCTTTGTTTCTCTCTTCATCTTTGGATTCCTATCCAATGATCCAGGACGTAATCCTGGGCGTGAAGAATAAAATAAAAATTTCGTTTTTGTTGCTTGATTTTCCAATTTTCTTAAGATTTTATTTTCTATATTCCATACGTTTAACTAGGAAAAAAATCAAAAGGGGTTTGCGAAATTTGAAAGAAAAAAATAGAAAGTCATCAACGGAAACGGAAAGAGAGGGATTCGAACCCTCGGTACGAATAACTCGTACAACGGATTAGCAATCCGCCGCTTTCGTCCACTCAGCCATCTCTCCCAATTGAAAAAGATAATTACTATGTTACATTACACATCAAGTAAGGATTAAAGAAAGTATTTCTTTCACATTCTTTATCGTTATTATATAATTAGGAATTCCATTTAGATGCTCGAAAGATCCAAATAGAAAGATAAATAAAGAAGACCTTCTTGCTTTTATTTTGTTCGAAGTGCCTTTTGGGCCTGGCCCGGTAAATACCCAGCCGGGCCTTTTTTTTGTTCCAACGAATTCCCTTTATTTATAGGTATAGGAAACATACTCTAAATAAGATACCCAATTTGGTATCTGTGTAAGAATTTCCATTGTGGGGTTTACATATACTTATCATTTTTGTTATAATAGAAATTGAGAAGGATTTTTGATTCAAAAGAATCCATTAAGCATTAAGTATGTTTTGTAGTTTTTTATGTCATTCGGCAAACCCAATTTTAGATTCAAATCCAAGAATCATTCAGGAATTCTCAGTCAACGAATAGTTAAGGGTTCCCATTTGTCATAAATTTTGGCTTTTTTGAATGAAAATATACATTTGATTGTTCAATAGAAAAGTGAGGGGAAGTTTTTCGGCATTCGAAGGGGTGGATCAACTACAATCAAAAGGGGAAAGGGGTTTCTTTTATAATTTTTATAAATTTAGCAAAAGGATTAAATTAAAAAAGGGATGCAAGTACAATAAACTAAAGTTTATTAATCCAACCCAGAAAATTTTATCCTATTGTGTATCGTTTTGGCGGCATGGCCGAGTGGTAAGGCGGGGGACTGCAAATCCTTTTTCCCCAGTTCAAATCCGGGTGCCGCCTCATCAACAAACGAATCAAAATCTCTTATCTGCTGATATAAATCACCCAAATTTTCCCCAGTAGAACAGAATAAGGGGATTGTTGATACTTGGTTGATTCTAAACATCTATTCTGGGGATTTTGTAAAAGATTGGAAATCTTTCAATCTAAAATTCAAAGAAAGATTATATTCAAAGAAAGATTATATTATAATGGTCGAAGCAAGACTTCCCGATTCCCTTCTACTGCTAATGTAATATCTATTGATTGGGTCTTGAATTTCATTGGCATAGCCGGCGGCTAACTAGTTGTGGAAAGTCCTTTATATAATCTACATATGCTTCAGAGAGACAATCGGGAAAGGGTACGGATTAGATCAAATAGGAAATAAAAGTATGTAATAGATAGCAATTGATCTTTGAAGTTAAAGGGCAACAAAGAATGGGCCCTCTATTTTTTACTATATGTTCCATTAGTAACATTCCTTTGTAGCATCATTGTGTATTTTACTTGTGTTTAGTCTTTCCCGATTAGAAATCATATAGTAATTTTTTAGAAATGGATTTATTTGATTGGTTCATCAATAGTGTTGGGCCAGAATCCCTTTTTGACTCTGGACCATGGATTCTACTATTATTAGTGAGCAATACAATAATGGAATATTTCTATCATAAAGATAAGGGACATAATTGACATGGATATAGTAAGTCTCGCTTGGGCTGCTTTAATGGTAGTCTTTACATTTTCCCTTTCACTCGTAGTATGGGGAAGAAGTGGACTTTAGAAGCACTACTAATTTAGTTGAGGAATGAAACGGTATCAATTGTTTTATAGATCGTTCTGCAACGCATTTTTTATTTGAATTGAAAATTATTTCAATTCAAAATATATTCATTTCGAAATTCCATTGGATTCTAGTGGAGAAATGTATTGTATAACAGTAAAACAATTATTTCAGAAAGAAAGAGAATTGGGTCCTACGTTAATTCCATATATGGATTAATCACTACATATATTGTAGATATAGATAGAAGCTAATATAGTATACCAACTTTATTAGAAAGTCAAGTACAACTTTATACACTACTATAACAGTAATAGAGAGTATGGTAAGAAAGAAATTTCTTTCTTACCATACTCTCGGATCTCATAGAATACCGCCCATTATAGTCCGTTGATTTCATTTAAGACGCAAAAAAAGAATCCTTTTTATTTGATTTCTTCAACTATTGATAAGAACTCAGAAGTCAAGTTTCAGTTCAAGTAATTAATTATTTTGACTGACTGTTTTTACGTAAATGATAAGTAGAAAAGCAGTAGGAACTAAAATGAACAGTGCAGTAGCAATAAATGCAAGAATATTTACTTCCATAATCTCAATCTCATCGTTTTTTTATTTCACAATAACTCGGGATTTAATCCCATAGAGATGATAAATCTTTCACCTGTCAATTCAATGAATGCATTACCTATCGATGATCTTGAATCGGATCAATATCATGAATAACAATATCTGAGCTATTAAATTAATTCGTCGTCGAGAATTGAATAGTATAACATACGAAGATCTTTTATCCATACCGAATCCAAGATGGGATTCCCGGACCAATCAAAAATTCCTTTATTTATCCTTCTTTTCTGTTCTTTCTTTTCTATAACTTACCTTAGGTGTTCCGTGTAGAACCATCAAATGAAGTATCCTCGTCCGTTTCCATTAACTTAACTACAAAACCCCAACAAACAATACAAGCGAAGTGGAAAAAAAGAGGAATTAGGTTGTAAATTTGAATGATCCCATTTTCTTTGGAAGACAAAGAAGTATGAGAAAGATGAGTCGCGGGAGAAAAGATGGAATATTCTATCAACTTCACTATTTTAATTATTTTCATTTTAGTTTAGGGTTTGTTCTTTCTTCGACAGAATCCTGAAAAAAAGAGGGGAAACCCCTTCGGAATTAAATTATGCTCTCTGTCCCTTCTTTCATTTCACATAAAACGGAGAGGTTAATTGATGTACTTATTGGATCCGTCGGGACTGACGGGGCTCGAACCCGCAACGTCCGCCTTGACAGGGCGGTGCTCTTGCCTATTGAACTACAATCCCAGGGAAATAAGAAGAGATCTAGCAGAAAATTTTGATTCTTTTTTCTTCTCTCTTATCAGGTATTTCTTAAGAACAAGAGGGTTCTACCATCTGATAGTAGATTGGCGAATTGTTGGGCCGAGCTGGATTTGAACCAGCGTAGACATATTGTCAACGAATTTACAGTCCGTCCCCATTAACCACTCGGGCATCGACCCAACGCCTAATTAGACGTTCCATAATCAACTTTCTTTCGTCTCCCAGGCGGACAAATCCATTTCACTTTTGATAAAATATATCAAATCAAACTGCCACGGATAGACTGAGGAGTTGACAACTCCATTTCACTTTTGATAAAATCCTACTCTATGGTCTTGGTATACCCCTAGAGGGACTTGAACCCTCGTTTTCTCCGTGAAAGAGAGAGGTCGTAACCACTGGACCATAGGGGCACCAATGGACCATAGGGGCCTATGGCCACCTTTATTCATAAATAAACTAGAAATAAGAGTTGCTGAGGGCCGGCCACCTTTAGGAAATCAAAAAGCACTACACAATACAAATACAATAGGGAATAAGGCCTAAGGCCACCTTAACTTAATATAAAATAGAAATCAGCCGAGGGACACCTTTAGAAGATGAATAGGATATGAATCAAACCGAAAAACTCGTTCACTTTTCTGGGGGTTAATGGTAATCAAACTTTACCATTAAACTATACAATGGATCCAAGAGACGGTACCTCTGAATCAGCAGGAGATGAAAAAAAGGATTTACCAAAGTCTGATTTGGGAATTCTATTGAGCCCTAAATCATATCAAAGTCATATCATATCAAATTATATTATATTGAGCCCTAACTGTCAATATTATATTGAGCCCTAACTGTCAATTGACGACAGGAGGGCAATAAAAGAAGAGAAAGACATTAGGTATATCTGGGTTCAT